AAGTTGTCCTTTCGCTTTTTTTCCAAAATGGGAAGTTTTGGATCGAATTTTGATATTCGAGGGATTACCATATATAACATAGAATTTCTCCTCCAATTCCTTTTAGTCGAGCTTCTCGGTCTGTTATTATACCTTGAGAAGTAGAAAGGATTGCAATTCCCATTCCACCTAAAACTCTCGGAAGTCCTTGATAGGTGGAATATATTCGTAGGCCGGGGCGACTTACTTGCTTTAAATTTAACATTTTTCTATATGAGCTTTTCCTATTCCTTCTATGTCGTAGAGTTAAAACCAAAAAATATTTGTTTCCTTCCTGATGCTTCCTTGCGTTTTCGATAAAACCTTCTCGTAAAAGTATTGTAACAAGGGTTTCCGTTATTTTGGTAGATATTATTCGAACTGTTCCCTTTCGATTCGTGTCAGCATTTCGTATAGAGGTTATTATATCAGCAACGGTGTCCCTACTCATGATGAACTAAATTTAGCAGTGCCTCCAAATTTGAATATAATCAACATGCTTTGTTAGTTTATTATTTGATTCTTTGATTTTTTGAATTTATGAAATTCAAAAGGAAAGGCATATACGTGATACACAATCTACGAAAAAAAAAGGTATTTTATTCCAATATTCGACTATTTTCATTTCATGATTTATAATACGTCGGGAGCTAATGAAACTATTTTAGTAAAGTTTAAGTCTCTCAACTCTTCGGCGATTGCACCAAAAATTCGAGTTCCTATTGGATTTCTTTTTTGATCAATAATAACTGCAGCATTGTCATCATATTGTATTATCATGCCGTTGTCGCGTTTAAGTTCTTTGCGGGTACGTACAATTACAGCTCTGATCACTTCTGATCTTTCTAAGGTCATATTATTATTTGGTATTGCTTCTTTTATCACAGCAACAACAATGTCACCAATATTCGCATAGCGGCGATTGCTAGCCCCTATGATTCGAATACACATCAATTCTCGAGCCCCGCTGTTATCTGCTACATTCAAATGGGTCTGAGGTTGAATCATATCAGTTTTGCATTTTTCAAGGGTGAAAAAAAAAAAAAAAGAAATATTGTTTGTCCAAAACAAAAATTTGGCGGTTTTTTAAGAAATTTTTTTTGTTTCTACATTTCTATCCTGAAATAATAAATTGAGTTCGTATAGGCATTTTAGATGCCGCTATTGAGATAGCCTTTCTGGCGACTTTTTCTGCTACTCCGCTTATTTCATAAAGTATTCGACCTGGTTTGACAACAGCTACCCAATATTCGGGATTTCCTTTACCCGAACCCATACGTGTTTCCGCAGATCTTACTGTAACTGGTTTGTCTGCAAATATACGTATCCATACCTTTCCACCACGACGCACATTTCGGCCCATTGCTAGTCGCCCTGCTTCTATTTGTCTAGGTGTGATCCAAGCGGGTTCAAGTGCTTGAAGAGCATATCGACCAACACAAATACGGTTACCTCGACAAGATATTCCCTTCATTCTTCCTCTATGTTGTTTACGGAATCGGGTTCTTTTTGGACTAAGCATAGCAATTCTATCAAAAGGAGTCAATCAAATTTTTATTCAACCTTATAGAATTAGAATTGATCATTTTTTGTTTCATCATTGAATCGAACAGAACGGAAAGACAAGTAAAGGTTTGTTATTCCTCGTCTATAAATATCCAAATTTTTATACCCAATAACCCATATATAGTTCGAACTGGATAGGTGCAATAATCAATTTTAGCACGAATGGTTTGTAGAGGAACTCTACCTTCTCTGATCCATTCGACACGTGCAATTTCTTTTCCGCCGATACGTCCTGCAATTTGTATTTGAATTCCTTTTGTACCAGCCTGTTCTGTTAGTTTAATAGCCTTTTTCATTGCTTTTCGAAATGAAACCCTATTTTTTAATTGTCCCGCTATAAATTCTGCAAGAAATTTAGGATGTCTGTAAGGTTTTCGAATTCTTGTAATAGTAATATTGAGTTTTCGGTTCACAGAATTCAATTCTTTTTGTACATTCATTTGCAGTTCTTTGATTCCTCGTGGTTTATTTTCTATTAATAACTTTGGGAATCCCATATAGATTATGACTTGGATTAAATCAATTCTTTTTTGAATTTCTATACGTGCAATTCCCTCGACACCAGAGGCTGTTCTCATATTTTTTTGAGCATAATTCTTGATACAATCCCGTATTTTTTGATCTTCTTGCAGACCCTCAGAATAATTTTTTGGTTGTGCAAACCAAATGGAATAATGCTTTTGGCTTGTCCCAAGTCTGAAACCAAGTGGATTTATTTTTTGTCCCATATTACCCCACTAGATTTTAAACGAAAATTGCTACGTAAATACTTTTCCCCATTATCGAATGTTTTAGCTATTTGTTTATAGTAGGATATATCTTTCAATGTTATTTTTATATGAGAAGTGGGTCTTTTTATCATATAACTACGTCCTCGAGCTCGAGGTTTTAATTTTTTCGCGATACTTCCTTTATT